CGTGTCATGTGAGTTCGCTTTCTGCTCTAGATGCTGCATTCTGCAGGGCTCGCTTTTGGCTCGCCTAGTGCTTTAGATGCTGCATTCTGCAGAGCTCGCCAGCACGACGAACGTCGTGCAGAGTTCGCATAAATGCGAACCCTTTGGCTCGCTATACTCGTATGTTAGATTTTACTGGAATTGCGTTTCACGCGACGCTCGCTTGAGCGCTTCACGCGTTGCTCGCTTCGAGCGCGAGCCAAAGGCTCGCTTAAACTAAATTCAAATTTTTAAAAATAGAATTTCATTCTATAACAATTTATTTTTATACTCAAAAATTTAAAAATGCGCAGTGCTCAAAAGTGTCACTTTAATGACACCTTCGGTGTCACCAACACGAATATAAGCATCACAGAACACTCGTGTTCTGTTAATGTTTACGTTCACTTGAGCTCAAAGTGTCACTTTTGAGCATTTATGCTCACTCTGCACGACGTCTGTAGAACGAACGTTCTACTGGAACGTCGTGCTGGCGAACTCCACAGAACACATGTTCTGCTGGAAACGACCTGATTCGAACAGGTGACTTCCTGCTTGCAAAGCAGACGCTCTACCAACTAAGCTACGCTCCCGATTAGATCGAATAATGATATTTTTCGCGTTAACGCGAAAAACAAAGTGTCACCAAAAATAAATTATAACTTAGAGTTTTCTATTTTGTTGAAAATAGAAAACCGAATAGACAATTAAATTGTCCGTGTTTGATATTAAGTTTCACTGTACACTGAGAAAATGCTGGTGCCAGCCCCTTAATCCACCCGAGCGGGTGTGATCTGAGGAACCGTGTCACTCTGCGCGGTTTTGCCTTTCGCAGAAAACCTGGGGTTTTCGGCCGTCCAATCTCTATCAAATGTATAGAGATTTCTGGACTAGTGGCTACTCATGTCAGCATCATCACTCCGGGGATGTGCAGCTTGACTCTCGTCAAACCTTCGACCATTTGCCGGACGTTTGGCTACCTTAAAAGTCAATGTAAAAATATGTTTGTACAGTGTCACTCTAGTGACACTTTGTTTTTCGCGTTAACGCGAAAAATCGAAAGCGGGAAATGGGATTCGAACCCACCACTTACTGCTTGGAAGGCAGTCACTCTACCAACTGAGTTATACCCGCTAAATGAGTGTGATGTTCACAAATAAATGGTGTCACTTTAGTGACACTTTTGGATAAAAAATCATTCCAGCTACACGTTCCCGTACAGCTACCTTGTTACGACTTCATCTAGATTGCGCTACACACATTCAACAAAACGAACATCAAACAGCGTTTTCGACTCGTTAAAATTCGAGTCTTATGTGTCACTTTAGTGACACACTCCGAGAAATTTCTGATCGGTATTCATCCAGTTTTCCTGTGCACGACACTCTCCAAACGTGACGGGCGATGCGTCGTTGAGACAAGCATGTGACGTTTCACCGTAGTTTGCTGACCTACGATTACTGGCGATTCCGCCTTCAAAAAGCCGAGTTTCAGGCTTTTATCGGCACTACGAAAGCTTTTAAAGCGTCGCTTTGGCTTCCGCCGATGCTTGCTATTGTGACTTTCGTTGTCACACACGTGTGGCCCACTCCATGAGGACCATGATGACTTGACTTCGTCCCAACTTCCTTTATCTCTTCGCTCGAAAAGATAACAGTCTCGAATATGCTATTCGAGTAGGGGAGATGCCCGTTCCCAGACTAATGTCTGGACAGCTTGTCGCCACGGGCTGATGACAGCCATGCAATGCCTGTGTAGTTTTTAAAAATTCTATTTTATTTAAATTTCGAAATATATTTAAAATGCTATTACGCCAGTTTGGCACTATTTATCAGATAATTCACTTTTACGTGAACTTTTCTGCAGTTCGGGTGAATATTAACCGAACAAGATTAGGAAAGCTACTAGCAAAGTAAACAATGCGATAGATTCAGTCAACGCAAAGCCTAGCAATGCATAACCCATCAGTTGTTTCGCCATCAAAGGATTACGGCTCGCGCTTTGGATCAAGCTTCCAAAGACGATACCGATACCTGCGCCTACTCCAGCCAATGCAATCAAAGCGCTTCCAGCTCCAATCAATTTTGCTGCTTGTACCATAATATAAATGGTGGTTTTTGTGCAATATCTCTTTCTACTTTTTGTTGGCTTTTTCGCCAGCACGATGTTCGTCGTACATAGTTCGCCTGGTGTCACTTTAGTGACACCAGAGTTCGCATGTATGCGAACCATAAATGGTTTGCGTAAACGCAAACTCTGCTATTGCTTTAGCAATAGCAGGCGAACCCTTTATTGATTGAGTTTTTACTATTAGTTGGCGTAAACGCGACCCAAAAGTGTCACTTTAGTGACACTTTTAGTGACACCGTCGGTGTCACCAATAGCAAAGCTCAGGCTTTTAATGACCATCAGCGTGAACGACGGTATTTCGAAAATTTCCACTGACATTTTTTTAGTGTCAAACGGATCCAAACTTTTTAATTTTATGCACAAAATTCTAATAACCCAATACGAGAAATAAGATTTTATTGCTTTGTAGTGTGCTTCACGTGCGAGCGCACGTGAATTCTCCGAATGGAAATTTTTCCCATTTAGGGGTCGCGTTAGCGTTGGTGACACCGAGGGTGTCACTACTGTGTCACTTTAGTGACACATTGGTTCGCGTTTACGCGAACTCTGTAGAACGAACGTTCTACTAGGAGCATGAGTTCTGCTAGGTTTGGTGACACCTTCGGTGTCACTAAAAGTGTCACTTTAGTGACACTTTTGAGCCTTTCATCAAAGAAATCAATTCGACGTCTAGAGTCGCTCGCAAACGATAATGCAACACGCAAAGAGCAAGGCCCAAAGCAGTTTCTGCAGCAGCTGCAGTCAAGACCCACAGTGCCAATAGTTGTCCAGTCACATCATCTAGAGCGACGGAAGCTGTCAAGAATACCAAATTGGCTGCGAGCAACATGATTTCGAGACAAAGCAACATGATCAAAAAGTTTCGGCGATTTAGAAAAATGCCTACAGCACCCATTAGAAACAATACCAAATCTGTCAACAAAAACAATCCCAAATCCATGAATAAATTACGCGAATTCCGCATAACAAACGTTTTGCAAAAATTCGGGGAATTCACGTGCGATAGCACGTGAAAGAACAGTTGTGTTTTTTATTGAAGTTTTTTAAAACTTCATGTTTTAATGAATTATTTTTTGTGATTTTATTTAAATATTCACCATACATGTAGTTCGCATTGATGGTTCGCTTGCTATTGCTAAAGCAATAGCAGAGTGTGCGTTTACGCAAGCCATTTATGGTTCGCATACATGCGAACTCTGGTGTCACTTTAGTGACACCTGGCGCTACGAGCAGCGGGAATCGAACCCGCACGACTTTAAAGGTCAAAGGCTTTTGAAGCCATCGCGTCTACCAATTCCGCCACACTCGCTTTTAAAATAAATTTTATTACTTTAGCAATTAGAATTTTCTAGCAAAACACTATATATGCCCAGCAGAACGTTTATTCTTATTCTGTTGAGTTCTTGCAGAACGCTCGTTCTGCATAGTTCGGATCTATGCAAACCATCGTTCGCGTTTACGCGAACCAAAGCTCACCGTGTTGTGCTAGAATCCAGCACAACAAATGTTGGTGACACCGACGGTGTCACTACAGTGACACTTTGTGTAGAGTTCACCAGGTGTCACTAAAGTGACACCAGAGTTCGCATAAATGCGAACCATAAATGGTTTGCGTTTACGCAAACTCTGCTATTGCTAAAGCAATAGCAGGCGAACCATAAAAGCGAATCGTGCCCTTACGCGCGAGATTTTGCAGAAATTTTTTGGTGACACCGAGGGTGTCACTAAAGTGACACTTTGAGATAACTAGTTATTTGGAAAGATCCAAAAGAGTATTTGGATCGATCCAGCTATAACGCACGTGTTCTTTCATTTCATAAGACCAGTACCATTGGCGTCCCACAACTTTTACGGTGAGTGCGGGTTCCGCGGCCAAATCGTCGAAACTGTAAATCAGCGTCAGGGACGGCAAAGCGATGAGAGTCACCACGAGACTCGGAAGAATCGCCCAAACCAACTCCAAATTGGTGTGGTGATTGAAACGTTCTGGCACAAGTTGGCGAGTGTGATGAAAACTCACCACAATGCGCGCACCAAGCCACAAAACCAACACCAAAATCCTAATCAAAAAAAAGCACATATCGTTATGAAGGTCGACGATACCTTGCATTGCTTTCGTAGCAGCGTCTTGAAAACCCATTTGCCAGGCTGTCGGAGCATCTGCTTGACTTTGTACCAATACCCATTGAATCATATTTCATTTCAAAAGTGTCACTAAAGTTACACTTTTAGTGACACCCTCGGTGTCACCATCAGAACATTAGTTTTGCAAAGTTCGCCAGCACGACGTTCCAGTAGAACGTTCGTTCTACAGAGTTCGCGTAAACGCGAACCGTCGTGCAGAGTTCGCATTTATGGTTCGCATTTATGCGAACTCTGCTATTGCTTCAGCAATAGCAGTGTTTGCGTTTACGCAAACCAACGGTGTCACTTTAGTGACACTTTTGTTTTTATAAAAGCACAAATTTTTAGTCTTATTCTTTCAACAATTCGTGTTTAATCTATTAAATTAATGTTGCAGTCTTCTGCGCCTAAATGCTGTATCGATAACAAAATTTCGTTTATTGTCAAATGGTGACACCGAGGGTGTCACTACTGTGTCACTCTAGTGACACTTTAACATTTACACTCCAATGTGCACGAGCTTGATTCGTAGGTTGGTCTACAAAAGGTTGACGTTTCAAACTATGCCACAAAGCGCTCACAGGCACCAAACCGGCCAAAGTTAGCCAAATTCCCAACTGAGCCACACCTGTAGCATAAGCTACGATCCAATCCGCCCTGCCTGCCGTCCAAATAAAAACGGCACCGATAATAACAAAAGCAAAAGCCATTAAAAATTGTTTCAATTTTGTTGTGGTGCAGAGTTCGCGCAAAAGCGAACCAATAGCTGGGTTTGCCAGGTGTCACTAAAGTGACACCAGAGTTCGCATTTATGCGAACCCGACGTTTACGTAGGTGACACCTTCAGTGTCACTACTGTGTCACTAAAGTGACACATTGAGCTCTGCACGACGGTTCGCGTAAACGCGAACTCTGTAGAACCAACGTTCTACTGGAACGTCGTGCAGGAATTCGGAGAATTCACGTGCGATAGCACGTGGAATAGTCGATTGTTTGCAGGTTGGGAGCAGAGTCGAACTGCTATTTTAAGATTTGCAATCTCACGCCTTACCATTAGACGACTCAACCGAGGTGACACTGAAGGGTTCGCCAGGTGTCACTTTAGTGACACATTCAATAGCGGGTGATGGGACTCGAACCCACGGCCTTCTCCTTGGCAAGGAGACGATCTACCATTGAGCTACACCCGCACTTTTATTGATTCGATATATGTGAAATTGTATTTTTTTTAAAACGTCTCTAGCAGAACGAACGTTCTGCAGAGTTCGCATAAATGGTTCGCATAAATGCTCACTCTGGTGTCACTAAAGTGACACCTGGCGAACCCAGCTATTGCTAAAGCAATAACAAAGTTCGCATAAATGCCAACCAAACTTTCATTCCACGTGCGATAGCACATGAATTGTTCGAATTGGTGACACCGAGGGTGTCACTACTGTGTCACTCTAGTGACACTTTGAAAAGTGTGATTTTATGATATCTATTAAAAGGAGTTTAAAATAAAGTTTGTTTAGGGTTCGCATAAATGCGAACTCTGCACGACGTTCGTCGTGCTGGTGACACCGAGGGTGTCACTACTGTGTCACTCTAGTGACACTTTGTGCATTCGGATATTGTCCTCTTCGTCTAACGGTCAGGACACAGCTCTTTCACAGCTGAAACGCGGGTTCAATTCCCGCAGAGGATATTTTGTTGGTGACACCGAGGGTGTCACTACTGTGTCACTAAAGTGACACATTGTTTTTTAAACATAAATCAACAAATAGGGTTCGCATAAATGGTTGGTGACACTTTCGGTGTCACTAAAAGTGTCACTTTAGTGACACTTTTGAGCATAAATGCTCACTCTGCACGACGAACGTCGTGCTGGCGAACTCTGCTATTGCTTTAGCCTGCTATTGCTTCAGCAATAGCAGTGTTTGCGTAAACGCAAACCAATAGCCGGCGAACCTTTGTTTTATGAGTCTTCGACTATGGCGAAAAGTACGCAGTTGTCCACACCCTAGCGGTGTTACTTATCGACGTCAACAACCTTGGTTGAGCTTGCGTTTGACGCGCCGTCAACGTCGTTTGTTTCGTCCAAGTAACATTCAATATTCTAGGTTGTTGGGACGATCTGTGACTAAAACACAACTACTTCGCGTATTGAGCAGTGGATTCAGTGGTCAATCTCGAAAAACGGTGCATTCTATGAATATTCGACTAATCAATTCCGCGAATACGAGCGTGAATGGAGTGTTTAATACGAATGGCAACAAAGTACTGAAAGTACACACTCCTGGGTTCGCGTTTACGCAAAAGACGCAGAACATTCGTTCTGCTGGCAAAGTACCGCTAAAATTCACTATGCCTGAAATGCGTAGTCAATTGGCGAAAGTTCTATGGTTTTTCAAGAGTCCTTCTGCGATTCCAGGACTCATCAAGGTGGATCGTATCCGTTCTTTGCATCGTCGACAACGCCAAAACATGCGTAGGTTGAATGTTTGGCTAGGACACGTGAAAGTTTATTGGTTGCTCAAACTCAGTCAATTGTGTCGAACTAACCATCCGACTGGTTCTGTTTGGAGCTGGGTTCAAGCATTGGAGGCTCATTGGCCGCTTTTGGTGACCAAAGTTGGTTGGAGTGCGAATTTGCCTGGAGCGCGACAAGTAGTTCAACATCGACGATTGCGACGAAATGGGCAAGACGTGACTAAGGTTTGGGCTGTCGCTCTTCCTGCAGATGTCGTGACCCTAAAAACTAAAAAAGAGTGGGTTCGCCGGGTGTCACTTTAGTGACACCAGAGTGAGCATTTATGCGAACCATGTATGCGAACTCTGCACGACGGTTCGCGTAAACGCGAACCGTCGTGCAGAGTTCGCCAGGTGTCACTAAAGTGACACCAGAGTTCGCATCTATGCGAACCATTTATGCGAACCCAGTTGGTGACACCCTCGGTGTCACTACTGTGTCACTAAAGTGACACATTGTTAACACAACAAAACAACATAAACGTTAAGCGATATGTTTGCTGAGAGAAGAAAATTTTAGCACAGACTAAAATAACCTATGTTTTTGGTGACACCTTCGGTGTCACTTTAGTGACACTTTGTTTTTAGGGTATCGCCAAGTGGTAAGGCATTAGATTTTGATTCTAACATTCGAAGGTTCGAATCCTTCTACCCTAGAAAAAATTTCGGCTCGCGTAAACGCCAACTCTACAAAACGAACGATCTGCGGGGTTCGCCAGGTGTCACTAAAGTGACACCAGAGTGAGCATTTATGCGAACCATTTATGCGAACTCTGCTATTGCTTTAGCAATAGCTGGCATAATACTCGTGCTGGAATTCTCCAAATTCACGTGCGATAGCACGTGGAATGAAATTTTGGTTGGCATTTATGCGAACTTTGTTATTGCTTTAGCAATAGCAGGCAGAACGTTCGTTCTGCTAGGCTCACGGTAACGTGAGCTTTGCTATTGCTAAAGCAATAGCTGTTGACACCGAGGGTGTCACTACTGTGTCACTCTAGTGACATTTTGTGAACGAACATATTTCGTTACAATTATAACTATAAAGTTAAAATTTTCATACAGAGAAATTTGCCTAAATAAAAATATCATTCATGAGCCACAAAACTCATCCTGGAAGTGTGCGACGATCTTTGAATCGAGGTTTCCTACAAGCAGCTTATACGGAAAACGGTGCTATCAAATTGTGGCGTACGCATTTGCAGTTCGGTCAATGGGCCAAGACTTTTGCGAATCAATTCGGACGCTTTCAAGCTTTGCGTGCTCCTGGACGTCGAGCACGTAAAAAAAGTTGCGTGTTTTTGAATCAGCTTGGGGTGCGCAGTTTGGCGGGAGCACTTTGTGTACTTCCGATTTTTGCGGCTTTTCCTCGTTCCGGAATTTATCGAGCAAGTCACCCTATTCAAGCACGTCGAGTACGTAATAAAAAACGTCATATGGGAGCACAAAAAAGCAAGTTGTATAAACAAAAAAGTCGCTCAAGCAGAACGTTCGTTCTGAGTCGTTCGCGTTTACGCGAACCAGTGTGTCACTTTAGTGACACAGTAGTGACACCTTCGGTGTCACCAGCACGACGTTCGTCGTGCAGAGTTCGCCTGGTGTCACTTTAGTGACACCAGAGTTCGCCTGGTGTCACTTTAGTGACACCAGAGTTCGCCTGGTGTCACTTTAGTGACACCAGAGTTCGCATGTATGCGAACCATTAATGGTTTGTGTTTACGCAAACTCTGCTATTGCTTTAGCAATAGCAGGCGAACCCAGCTATTGCTTTAGCAATAGCAGAGCTCACGTTACCGTGAATTCAGCAGAACGTTCGTTTTGCAGAGTTCGCCAGCACGACGTTCGTCGTGCAGAGTTCGCATAAATGCTCAAAAGTGTCACTTTAGTTACACTTTTAGTGACACCCTCGGTGTCACCAACCATATATGCGAAACCAAAACGTGTATGTTTGCTTCTGTTTTTAAATATTCACCAATTTATTGGTGACATCTTTGGTGTCGCTAAAGTGACACTTTGTTTTTAGTCAACAAAATTTTTCTCACGTTTACCCAAACTCTGCACGACGAACGTCGTGCAGAGTGTATTAATCACTTTAGTAACACAGCTGCTTTAGCCTGCTATTGCTAAAGCAATAGCAGAGTTTGCGTAAACGCAAATCAATAGCTGGGTTCGCCTGCTATTGCTTTAGCAATAGCAGAGTTTGTGTAAACACAAACCATTAATGGTTCGCATACATGCGAACTCTGGTGTCACTAAAGTGACACCAGGCGAGCTCTGCACGACGAATGTCGTGTTAGGAAAGGTGGCTGAGTGGTTGAAGGCGCCAGTTTGGAAGACTGGTTTCGTTTCGAAACATGGGTTCGAATCCCATTCTTTCCGAACTTCACGACTGCATTGATAGTTAATGTCAATGGTTCGCCTGCTATTGCCTTAGCAATAGCGGAGTTTGCGTTTACGCAAACCATTTATGGTTCGCATACATGCGAACTCTGGTGTTACTAAAGTGACACCAGGTAAACTCTGCACGACGAACGTCGTGCTGGTGTCACTAGAGTGACACAGTAGTGACACCCTCGGTGTCACCAATTGAAAATACATATATTTTGACAAACGTCACCTGTTTATAAGCAAAAGCTTATGGGTTCGCCGGCTATTGGTTTGCGTAAACGCAAACACTGCTATTGCTGAAGCAATAGCAGGCTAAAGCAATAGCAGAGTTCGCATAAATGCGAACCATAAATGCTCACTCTGCACGACGAACGTCGTGCTGGCGAACTCTGCAGAACGAACGTTCTGCTGGGACAGTACGAACAAAAGAAATAAATTAATTAAAACAATGATTAAAGCAATAGCAGGCGAACTCTGCACGACGTTCGTCGTGCTGGTGTCACTAGAGTGACACGGTAGTGACACCCTCAATGTCACCAATAGATAAACAAATTAAAATATAAAACGCAAAAAAAGTTAATGAGATAATTTCTAGCACCCAATTGATAGGATCCAATGCGTGAAGAGTAGCTTGATGCCAGAACCACAATCCGCTGCTTAGCTGATTCAATACGATTTCTGGTTTCAAACCCCACCACAACATCAAAATTACCAAAGGTACGAAAGTGACGAATTCTCGACGATTTAGATCTGCCATCGCGCGGAACACTTGAGGACGTGGCATACCGTGAACGACTCGAGCATATGCCCACATGGTATAGGCAGCGCTCAAAATGACTGCCAAACAAGAAAGCAACAATGCCCAAAAATTGTGTCCAAAAATCGCGGTCAGACACAAAAATTCACCGACGAAGTTCGGACTCAAAGGCAGCGCTAGGTTTGCCAAACTGAATAGGAAAAACAAGATGCTGAAAAGAGGCATTGCGGTGGCTGCTCCGCCGAGATATTTCAAAGCTTTGCTATGTGCGCGATCGTATAGAGCGCCCACACACAAAAACATAGCGGGACTAACGACACCGTGAGCCAACATCAAGAAAGCAGCTGCGGTGGCACCCAAGTCGCTGAGAGTGAATAGAGCCAAAACGACGAGATTCATATGGGCCACACTGCTATAAGCGATGACTTTTTTGAGATCGACTTGACGCAAAGTCGTCAAGCTCGCATAAACGAGACCTAGCAAACTCAACAACATGACGAAAGGTCCGTAATAAACGCATGCGTCGGGCAATAGCGGCAGACTGAATCGCAACATGCCATAAGTTCCCAGTTTCAACAAAACGCCAGCCAACAGCACGCTGCCTGCAGTGCTCGCTTCGACGTGAGCTTCGGGTAGCCACAGATGCAGCGGCATCATAGGCACTTTGACTGCGAAAGCCAAGAACAGGCCCCACCACAGCACCAATTGACGTGCGGGAGCCCAGTGTTCGTGAGCCAATAGCTCAAAACTCGTAGATCCGGTTTGGCTCAACATCAGCAATACGCAGGGCAACATCACCAAGCTTCCCAACAGCGTGTATAGGACGAGCAAATAAGCCGCTCGTACTTTACGAGGACGACTCCCGCCGATACCGATGAGCAAAAACATCGGAATCAAAGCGCTTTCGTACAACACGTAAAATCCCAACAGATCCAAACAGGTGAATGCGGCCAACAACGCCCTTTCCAAAGCTAGCAACAAGCTCATGAAAGATTGGCTTTGCTTTTGTTGACTCAGCCAACTGCACAACACTGCCAACGGCATCAAAGCCCTAGTCAACAATACCATCCATAGACTCAAGCCATCGACTCCAAATTCCAATCGGATCCAAACCAACCCACTCCAACCTGCACTCAAGCCGACGACGTGTTGAAAAGGTGCCCTGGACCAAGGTTGATACCTTGCCCAGAGACGCACCGCCAACAACAAAATCAACAAAGTGAAAGCGAGAGCTACTTGTCGATGAGCAGCTGTCGCACTACTGGGTAGGAGCCTGATGATTACAGCTCCTACCAAGGGCAAAACTAGCACCCACCTCAACAACGCGTTCGCGGACAAAAACGCCAATAGGGCAACACCCATACCGCAACTACACAACACCAAAGGCCACATAGTTCGCCGGCTATTGCTTTAACAATAGCAGAGTTCGCCAGCACGACGTTCGTCGTGCAGAGTGAGCATTTATGCTCAAAAGTGTCACTAAAGTGACACTTTTAGTGACACCGAAAGTGTCACCAACCATTTATGCGAACCCAAAAGTGTCACTTTAGTGACACTTTTAGTGACACCCTCGGTGTCACCAACGTAAACTTGAAATCACTATAGTGAACTTTGGTTCGCGTAAACGCGAACCTATCACTATATTCGTCGTGCGATATCGCGATAATTAGATTTGTTCTGTTTTTAGGAGAAAAAATCAAGCAAAATAATTGTGTAACCTCGAACAGTGATTCCGGCAGAGTTCGCCTGGTGTCACTAAAGTGACACCAGAGTGAGCATTTATGCCAACCAAAATCTTATTCTTGAATTGTAATAAAAATCGTCGAAAATCGTTCTTTTCTTTTTTAAAGCTTGCTATAAGAAATTCGATTTTTTGTTCATCTTCGATAGCTCAGCGGTAGAGCGGTTGGCTGTTAACCAATAGGTCGTAGGTTCAAATCCTACTCGAGGAGTGAAGCTCTGTAGTTATTGCTTTAGCCTGCACGACATTGGTCGTGCAGAGTTTGCGTTTATGCAAACCAATAGCTGGGCTCAATGTGTCACTAAAGTGACACATTAGTGACACCTTCGGTGTCACCGACGTTTACGTGAGCTCTGCACGACGGTTCGCGTAAACGCGAACTCTGCACGACGAATGTCGTGCTGGAACGTCGTGCTGGCTAAAGCAATAGCAAAGCTCCTAGTAGAACGTTCGTTCTACAGAGTTCGCGTTTACGCGAACAAAAAACAGTTTTATGGATCCTTTGTTTGCGTTGTTTAGTACTGGTGCTTGGATCAGCGCATCTTTGGTGTTGCGCAGTAAAAACCCAGTTCACTCCGTGTTTTATCTCGTGCTGGTATTCATGCATTCTTCTGGTTTGTTGTGTTTGCTGGGTCTAGAATATTTTGCTCTTTTGCAGATGTTGGTTTATGTAGGTGCATTGGCAATTATGTTTTTGTTCGTGGTGATGTTGTTGGATATTCCAGTAACCGAGATCGTCGCGCATCAGCGAGGCACCTATCCCGTCGCTGCGCTGTGGTTGGGCATCTTGGCGATCGCTCTGTGGTTGGCTTTGCTTCAGCCCGGACAAGTCAGCATTCTTCAAACGCCTTTGTTGCCTTGGTACGATGCGTCTATGCAGACTCAAGCTGTGCCGACGATGGCTTGGAACCGCTTGGCAGTAGCTACGACTCCGTTGGTACAATTGGCTGTAGCTCTGTATGGAATTCACGTCGACTTGTTGATTCTAGCTTCTCTAGTGTTGTTGGTTGCCATGGTTGGAGCCGTTGCTTTGACGCTAAAACGTCGAGTACAAGCACCGCTGCACGATTTGTTCGCTCAACACAATCGAGATTTTCAACAAGTGGTTTGTCTGGTACAAAAATCAAGAACAACACAAGTGTTATGCCAGTAGAACTTTCGTTCTACAGAGTTCGCGTTTACGCGAACCAAAGCTCAATGTGTCACTTTAGTGACACTTTTGGGTTCGCATAAAGGGTTCGCATAGATGCGAACTCTGGTGTCACTAAAGTGACACCTGGCGAACTCTGCACGACGAACGTCGTGCTGGTGACACCGAGGGTGTCATTACTGTGTCACTCTAGTAACACTTTGTTTATGTTTTATTAAAAATGCATTCATAAGACGATAGCTATTTTGTTTTATGACGGAATATCTAGGTGTATTGGTATATTTGGCTTTGGCCACTGGACTGGGTATGTTGATTCTCACTCTGGTGACCAAAGTGAGGCCGCGTCGTTTGGATTTGGAAAAAGCGACTGCTTATGAATGTGGTTTCGATCCTTTCGGAGAAGCGCGCTCTCCTTTCGACGTTGGGTTTTATTTGGTAGCTATCTTGTTTCTCGTGTTCGATATCGAAGTAGCTTATCTGTTGCCTTGGGCACTCGGAGGTGCCACGACGGGTTGGGCGGGTTTCACCGCGTTGATGGTGTTTTTGGCGGTGTTGGTGATTGGTTTCGTATATGAATGGCAGAAAGGTGCTTTGGATTGGAACTCACGCATCTGGGCCGTTGGTGACACCTGGCGAACTCTGCACGACGTTCGTCGTGCCGGTGACATTGAGGGTGTCACTTTAGTCAAACTTTTGAGTTCGCCTGCTATTGGTTTGCGTAAACGCAAACACTGCTATTGCTGAAGCAATAGCAGGCTAAAGCAATAGCAGAGTTTGCGTAAACGCAAACCATTTATGGTTCGCATACATGCGAACTCTGGTGTCACTACAGTGACACTTTTTGCAGAGTTCGCGTAAACGCGAATCAAAATGCCTAGCAGAACGAATATTCTGCTAAAATTTAAAATTATTTGTATAAACACAGATTCTTCGAAAATTTTCGTGCAGATGCGCGAATTATCTTTTTGGTTCGCGTTTACGCGAACAACGGTTCGCATTTATGCGAACTCTGCTATTGCTTCAGCAATAGCTGGCCTCCAAGTAGAACGTTCGTTCTACAGAGTTCGCGTTTACGCGAACCAAAGTGTCACTTTAGTAACATCCTCGGTGTCACCGGCACGACGAACGTCGTGCTGGCAGAACGAAAACGTTCTGCTTGAAATTTTTGAAAAATGACTCTAGGATATATTCGTTCTTTGACAACTCATTTGCAACCAAAGCCACGTGCTTTGGCTTGTCAAAAAATGAGCGTGCGTTCTGCTGCATCCGCAGCGCATACGACGGTACACCATCATCCTTACCATCTAGTGGACCCAAGTCCATGGCCGGTGTTGACGAGTTTGTCTGCATTGTGGTTGGCTATGGGCATGGTTTTGAGTTTTCACAAATATGCTGCTGGCAGCACAGTGTTGACTTTCGCTGGGATCAGTTTGGTTTACACCGTCAGCTTGTGGTGGCGCGATGTAATGCGCGAAAGCCGTTTGGCGTGCCACACCACCAAAGTGAAACGCGGTTTGAAGTGGGGAATGATGGTATTCATCGTCACTGAAGCCATGTTTTTCGTGGGATTGTTGTGGGCATTCTTGAACGCAGCTCTGATGCCGAGCGTTCAGATCGGCATGGCTTGGCCTCCAGTCGGAATTGTGCCAGTGAAGAGCGACAGTTGGCACGCTCGTCCGATTCTCAATACTTGGTTGCTGTTGGCTTCTTATTTCAGTGCGAATGCTGCGAAGCACTCTCTGGATGCGGGAGACCGCAAAGGCTGCGCGATCAATTTGAGGATCACGATCGCGTTGGGTTGCATGTTCACTTTCTATCAATATTTGGAGTACAGTGAAGCCGCTTTCACCTTCAGTGACTCCATTTTTGGTAGCACTTTCTATTTGTCTACTGGTTTTCACGGATTCCACGTGATCGTCGGTTTCTTGTATCTGACAGTGTGCTTGTTCACCCTGAAAGACGCGAGTGCAACTCAATCCACAGCTTTGGATCTGGCCGTGCTTTATTGGCACTTTGTGGATATCGTTTGGGTGTTCATTCTCACTTTGGTTTACGTGTGGGGCGGAGCTCTGCCAGCTTCCAGCGTCGAACTTTGCCAAGACGGACCTTGCGTGTTGCAAACCGTATTGCGCGAGGCACGATTGGATGCATTTGAGCACACTGCGACTGCGTCAATGTGTCACTTTAGTGACACACTAGCACGAGAGTTTTGCTTATATATCAATATTTCGAATAATCGAACCAAAATTTCTATTTTTAAAAGGTTGCTAGAAACACACCCGAAGGCGGGCGAGCTTATCTTGAACAGGTTGAAGGGCGGTTCATCGCCGCGTTGGAGGACCGAACCCGTGTACGTGGTAATGTGCTGGGATGATTTGAGATAAGGTTAGTGAAAGGCTAATCAAGCCCGCAGCTAGCTGGTTTTTGGCGAAAAGCATAAAGGTGCACTGTGATGTTTTTGCTATTTTAATTTCTGCAGAACGTTCGTTCTGCAGAATTCATAGAATTCCAAATGTGTCACTTTAGTGACACATTAGTGACACCGAAGGTGTCACCACGTGAATTCGAAGAATTCATCTTGTTCAGGGATCTCCAAGGGGGAGGGCGGGTCTAAGCTGCGACTTTCCCATGGAAACCGTCAAGCACGATGTTTTCGACATCATGGACAGACCATGGGCGCGAAGGTCCGTGGTCGAGAGGGAAACAGCCCAGAAAGCTCGTTAAGGTCCCTAAGCGTGAGCTCAGTGTGAACGGTAGTTGACTTCGATATTTTTCGAAATATCGATCAAGCGGAGACTGCCAGCAAATAGGCTTGGAAGCAGCCAACTTGGAATGATAGCGTAACAGCTCACTGGCATAGCTTATCAGCGCCCAACATGAACGGGGCTTCAGCTCACCACCAAAACGGCTTTAAAGTCAATGATCGTTGTTTGTGTTTTTTAGCAGAACAGTTGCTGACACCGAAAGTGTCACTAAAGCGACACTTTTGTTCTGCAGAGTTCGCCAGCACGACGTTCCAGTAGAACGTTCGTTCTACGGAGTTCGCGTTTACGCGAACCGTCGTGCAGAGTGAGCATTTATGCTCACCATGTATGTGAACCATAAATGGTTTGCGTAAACGCAAACTCTGCTATTGCTAAAGCAATAGCAGGGTTTGCGTAAACGCAAACTCTGCTATTGCTAAAGCAATAGCAGGCGAACCAAAATGCCATTAAAATTTTATTAATATAGATGGTTTTTTCAGGCGTTCACGAACCGATAATTATATTCGAAAGCTTCGGCCTGTAAACGATATGTAGTGCCTTTGTGTGCGATCCGTCGTTCGGTCTATAAAATTGGTGTCACTTTAGTGACACCTGGCGAACCCTTGTTAAAACAACAAAAGAACATTTATGTTCTTCATAAAAATAGCATTCAAATTTGTTTAATTTTGCATTTTTCGATTGGAAATCACGCAGTGTGGAGTAGTGGTCAACTCATCGGGCTCATGACCCGAAATCGTCAGTTCGAATCTGACCACTGCACAGATCTTAAATAATTATAACATTTTCATATTTTTAACAAAGCGTGGCGTGGAAGCCTTGGCACCAGTGAACTTGGACGTTTCAAATACGAAAAGCTGTGGTCTCTGCTTGCCACAGATCTCCAAAGGGAAACCCAAAAGACTAATCATCTGCCAACGGAAACCTCCTATAGCAGAAAATTCATCAACCGAAAATCCGATAGTAGTGGCGAACGAACTCGGAAATAGTCAGTCTTCGCTTTTCGAACCTGGGCGTTCGCATATGGAGCGTGCCTCGCTCCATCGAACATGCTCGTCAATCTGCTTTATTGTTACGCTTTCTGAGCTTTACAGATCAGTCAACGTGACATTTTTGGAAAACAGAGCCAAAGAAGGTGATAGCCCTGTAGACGAGATCATGTAATTGACATCGTGAATAATCTCATACATATGTATGAAAATTTAAACAATTTCTCAATGTGTCACTAAAGTGACACATTAGTGACACCTAAGGTGTCACCAACGATTTGCAGATGCTCGTTTTATCTCGAGAATCGAAGGGGGAACCACCCTCCTGGCAAAAACCACTGTGTGACCGATAGTGAACAAGTACCGTGAGGGAAAGGTGAAACAGAGTGACCGACGGTCACAATGAAATAGTTCTGAAACTCCGCGCTTACATCCGACTAAAAGCTCATATTGCGATTCGCTTCGCGAATCGATTAGGGAGTTTTAGTGTCCCTTTTGCAACATGGGTCAGCGAGTTGTTTGTAGCAGCTGCTTAAACTGGTAAGTGTAGGCAGACAGTAAAGAAAAACATAGATTGAACAGATTGGTTCGCGGAAACGCGAAGCTTGTAGAACAGATGTTCTGCACGGCAAATGGATTCAAAGTGTCACTAGAGTGACACCCTGGGTGTCACCTACTATAAATTTTTCAGTGAATGCGTTTTTTATTATTTTTATAATATACATTAATTATATAAAAAATCGCTCGTATAGAAAGAGTGACACCAGCACGACGAACGTCGTGCAGAGTTCGCCTGCTATTGTTTTAGCAATAGCAGAGTTCGCATTTATGCGAACTTATTATAGGTAAAATTTTTTATGACCGCAGCAACTTCTTCTAAGAATCATTGGTCTGCTTTGGCCGTTCGTTGGCTTTGCAGTACTAATCACAAAGATATCGGTATTCTTTATTTGGTATTTGCTGCTTGGTGTGGTGTAATTGCGACCACAATGAGCATGCTAATCCGCAGGGAATTGAGCGCTCCTGGTCCCGGCGTGCTGAACGGTAACGGTCAACTTTATAATGTGTTGGTAACAGCACATGGATTGTTGATGTTGTTTTTCGTAGTGATGCCGGCGTTGATGGGTGGTTTCGGTAATTGGCTAGTACCCATTTTCATTGGAAGGCCAGATATGGCATTTCCTCGTATGAACAACATCAGCTTTTGGATGTTGCCGAGCAGTCTAGCTTTGTTGTTGTTGAGCAGTCTCGTGGAACAAGGACCTGGAATCGGTTGGACGGCGTATCCGCCTCTAAGCAGCGCACTGAGTCATTCCGGTGCCGCCGTAGACTTGGGTATTTTGAGTCTACACGCCGCAGGTGTCGGCAGTATTCTGGGAAGTATCAACTTCTTGGTGACCGTAGCCAACATGCGTGCGCAAGGGATGACTCTATACCGTTTGCCTTTGTTCGTATGGTCTCTATGTTTCGTCAGCATCTTGTTGGTCGTGAGCTTGCCCGTATTTGCAGCGGGTTTGACCATGTTGTTGACCGATCGAAACTTCAACACTAGCTTCTTCTTGCCAGCAGGTGGCGGAGATGTGATTCTCTACCAGCATTTGTTTTGGTTCTTCGGTCACCCTGAAGTTTATGTGTTGATCTTGCCTGCATTCGGAATCGTGAGTCACGTATTGAGCTTCTTCAGTGGCAAACCCGTATTTGGTTATGTGGGCATGGTCAATGCCATGGGAGCGATCGCAGTGCTAGGTTTCTTGGTATGGGCTCACCACATGTTTACTGTCGGATTGGACGTCGATACGCGAGCTTACTTCACTAGCGCTACTATGATCATCGCCGTACCTACCGGCATCAAAGTGTTCAGTTGGTTGGCGACGATGTATGGAGGTAGCTTGTGGTTGACGACACCGATGATGTTTGCACTAGGTTTCTTGATTTTGTTCACCATCGGTGGCCTGACCGGAGTCGTGTTGGCGAACAGGGGAGTCGATGTCGCTATGCACGATACTTACTATGTAGTAGCACATTTCCACTATGTATTGAGTATGGGCGCTATTTTTGGCATTTTGGCTGCCTTCTATTTCTGGGTGGGCAAAATGACCGGATGTCAGTATCCAGAAGCGCACGGACAGGCACATTTCTGGATGTTCTTCATCGGCGTGAATCTTACTTTCTTCCCGATGCACTTTCTCGGCCTCGCAGGAATGCCGCGTCGCATCTTGGATTACCCTGATGCCTTCGCAGGATGGAACGCAGTAGCAAGTTTTGGGAGCTATCTCAGCGCCTTGAGTTTTGCGTACTTCTTCTATATCGTATATGAAACTCTCGCGAAAGGCCCGGCTTGCGCGCCAAATCCTTGGACGCAAGAAGAAGGTCCCGTATCCACTCTAGAGTGGGTACTACCGAGTCCTCCTGCTTACCACTCCTTTGGCGATATGCTTCCAGTAATTCGCGTAACGGCGCCTCGAAGTCTCGCTTAAAAGATACTGATTTAATTTAATTATTTGTTTTGTTTATTTTTAAAACCCTGTGGTGTTCGCATTTAAGCGAACCAAAGTATCACTTTAGTGATACGGTAGTGACACCTGGCAAACCCGTCGGTGTCACCCAGCTATTACTTTTATCTGCACGACATTCGTCGTGTTACGAATTAGTGTTTTAAAATAACTAAACACATCAAAATAGAAAACTTTTGCAAAACACGAGTGTTCTGCGAAGCTCGCAGGAATAGTGACACTTTTGTGAGCACTGCGCACCTTTAGACTTGAATTTTTAAATTTTTGAGTATAAAAATAAATTGTTATAGAATAAAATTTTATTTTTACTTTAAGCGAGCCAAAGGCTCGCGCTCGAAGCGAGCGATGCGCGAAGCGCCTAAGCGAGCGTCGCATGAAACGCAGTGAAATGCGACGTGCGAGTATAGCGAGCCAAAGGGTTCGCATTTATGCGAACTCCGCTATTGCTAAAGCAATAGCTGGCGAATTCTACAGAATGCAACATCTAGAGCAGAAGGCCAATTCGAGTGGGACGCAGTGAAACGCAAAGCGAACGATACGTGAGCGCTCAGAGCGAGCGGTGACACGGAGTGAAACGCAAAGCGAGCGTAGCGTGGAACACGCTAGTAGGTGAGCAAAACGAACAGTACAAAAACAGTAGAAAAATAGTGAGCGAAGCGAACGGTGCATACTAGCAACCAGTGAGCAAAGCGAACGGAGGTTGGTTAGATAAAAAAAACTAAAAAACTATAAGTATTCAGGGAAAAGTGAGCCAAAGGCGAACGCAAAGCGAACGATACGTGAGCGCCCAGAGCGAGCGGTGAAACGCAGTGGAACGCAAAGCGAGCGTAGCGTGGAACACGCTAGTAAGTGAGCAAAGCGAACGATGTGGACTAGTAAAGTGGTAATTATGCAGAGAGTGAGCGATAAGCGAACGATACGTGAGCGCCCAGAGCGAGCGGTGAAACGCAGTGGAACGCAAAGCGAGCGTAGCGTGGAACACGCTAGTAGGTGAGCAAAGCGAACAGTAGTAACAGAACACGCGGACACGCGAGGGTGAAGGGGGAGGGGGTTTATAAACTGGTGGATGACACTTTTGAACAATTTCACTTTTAATAATTATGATTTATTTAAACCATAGCAATTTCTATCTTGATAAAATGAAAGCACAAATTGTTCGAAGTTTCGATTCTCAAAAGTGTCACTCTAGTGACACCTGGCGAACCCAGTTGGTGACACCGAGGGTGTCACTTTAGTGACACTTTGTTAACACAATAAAAGAACATAAATGGTGAGCATAAATGCTCACTCTGCACGACGGTTCGCGTTTACGCGAACTCCGTAGAACGAACGTTCTACTGGAACGTCGTGCTGCTCCGTAGAACGAACGTTCTACTGGAACGTCGTGCTGGCGAACTTTTATTTGTAAATGGACTATGTATTTGTGTGCAGTAATGGCGCCTTTTCTAGGCAGCGCACTGGCCGGACTGGCTGGTCGTTGGCTGGGAGCTCGAGGCAGTGGATGTGTGTCCGTTTTGGGACTAGTAATGAGCGCATTTTTGAGTGTGCTGATTTGGCACGAAGTGGCTTTGGGAGGTTCTGTGGTTACTCTGACTTTGGGATCTTGGTTCGAAGCGAGCACGGTGCACGTTGGTTGGAATCTGACTTTCGATGCGTTGACGGCTTGCATGATGATCACGGTGACTGGAGTCAGCGCTTGCGTGCATGTTTATACTCTAGGTTACATGCAAGCGGATCCCCATTTGCCTCGCTTTTTTAGTTATTTGAGCCTGTTCACGGGTGGCATGTTGATTCTGGTCACAGCTTCTGATCTGATCAGTCTGATGGTAGGTTGGGAGTTGATCGGGATTTGCAGCTACCTGTTGATCGGCTTTTGGTTTCACCGTTTGAGCGCGACGAAAGCGGCACAAAAGGCAGTGCTCGTGAATCGCGTGAGTGATACCGGTCTATTGATCGGTTTGTTCAGGGCGTGGTGGTACCTGGGCAGCACGGACTTGTCTCTGTTGGCTGCGACGAGCACCGCTGCTTATTATACCGATTGGATTTGTTTCGCGCTGTTGGCTGGAGTTCTCGGAAAATCCGCACAAGTCGGCTTGCACGTGTGGCTAGCAGACAGGATGGAAGGTCCGACGCCCGTAAGCGCGTTGATCCACGCTGCGACTCTGGTGACTGCTGGGGTTTATTTGGTAGCTCGAACGAGTGCTTTGTGGGAATGCAGCGCTCTCGGACGCCAAGTGTTGGTGTTCGTGGGTGCAGTGACGAGTCTCGTAGCGGCGACGATGGGACTGGTTCAAAATGACATGAAACGCGTCATTGCTTATTCCACTTGCAGTCAGCTCGGTTATATGACTGTGGCTTGTGGTTTGAGCTATTACAGTTTGGCGATCTATCATTTGATGACTCACGCGTGCTTCAAAGCTTTGTTGTTCTTGGGTGCCGGAGTGGCTATTCACGCGACGGCGGACGTGCAAGACGTGCGTCGCCAAGGGGGTGCTCATCAAGCTTTGCCTTTGGTGTGGGCTTGTCTGTTGCTCGGCACGTTGAGTCTATTGGGTTGGCCTTTCCTTGCGGGTTATTACAGCAAAGATGCGATTCTCGAGTCTGCTTGGGCGACTCCAGGAGCCGGCGGAAATTATTCTTACGTGATGTTGATGACAGTCGCTGCTCTGACCAGGGCGTATAGCTTCCGTCTTCTAGTGGCGGCGTTCGTGGAACCAGCAAACGCGCGTCGTTTGGAACTCAGCGTGCCCGGAGTGCCTCTGACCATGGCAGTGCCTTTGGCAGTGTTGGCTTTCGGCAGTGTCATCGCGGGTTATGCGTTGAGCGATGCTCTGATCGGTTGGGGAAGTGGATTTTGGGACATGAGCATTCAAATTGCTCCCGGAACGGTGTATGCGGTCGATAGGCACATGATTCCCGTTTGGGCAGCGTGGTTGCCAGTGGCCACAGTGTTCACCGGACTGGCTTATGGACTCGCTTATGTGTGGCCTTTGCCTTGGTGTGCGGAAAAAGTGTGGAAGAGCATCTACTTGTTCTTGCAAGCTCGTTGGCAGTTCGATTATGTTTGGAACCAACAAATCGCAGCTCCAGTGTTGGCTTTGGGCGCACAAACTTGGATGGCCGTAGACAAAGGCGTGTTGGAGTTGCTAGGACCTCGCGGATTGACGACGGCGGTGACTCAATGGGCAGTACCGAGCGTACGTCAGTGGCAAACCGGAACCGTACACGATTATGCTCTCGTGCTGAAAGTCTGCGTGGTGTTCGGTTTGATCGCGCTAGCTTTGCCGAGCTTGTGGGTCGATGTGGACGCTCAAGGGTTCGCCGTTAGGCGAACTCTGCACAACGAAGGTTGTGCTGGCGCATCTGGCGTGGATGCACGCGCTTTGGCAGTCGCCGCGTTGTTGGTGGTTCTCGTGCCTTCAATATTTATGCCATAAATAAGTTATAGTAAAGTTGGTGACACCGAGGGTGTCACTAAAAGTGTCACTTTAGTGACACTTTTGGGTTCGCGTTTACGCGAACTCTGCACGACGAACGTCGTGCTGGTGACACCGAGGGTGTCACTAAAAGTGTCACTTTAGTGACACTTTTGGGTTCGCGTTTACGCGAACTCTGCACGACGAACGTCGTGCTGGTGACACCGAGGGTGTCACTAAAAGTGTCACTTTAGTGACACTTTTGGGTTCGCGTTTACGCGAACTCTGCACGACGAACGTCGGTGACACCGAGGGTGTCACTACTGTGTCACTTTAGTGACACATTGTGCAGGAGAACTTCGCACATTGTTTGTATTGACATATTAAATTTAAAAAATCGTGTGATCCTTTTATGATTACGTCTTTTATTGGTTGGGCCCCAGAAGTGTTCTTTATCAGTGCACTTTTGGCGCTTTTGTGGTATGGAACCGGTGTTGTAGTGAGTCCCGTATCCGAAGCTTGGTGGATGCCAGCTCGCCGCGAGCATCTCGCGGGAGTGCAAGCTTTCGCGCCGAAGCCTTCTTTGGCGACGGCTGGGCCGAAGCACAGCGTGACTCATTTGACCTGGTGGTCTGCGACGTTGTGCGTTTTGACGGCGCTTCAGTTGGCGTATAGTCCCTTGAGCGCAGTCGAGGCGGGAGGATGTTTCATTCGAGACAGTTTCACGCAACAGCTGGGCAGGGGATTGTTCGCGTACGCGGCGCTGTGTCTGGTGGCGAGGGCAGGTTGGTACAAGGTCAGGAAGGTGGTACACACGGAATATTTGGTGCTCGTGTTGTTGGCGTTGTTGGGTCAGCATCTATTGTTGATGTGCACCAATCTGATGGCGCTTTATCTGTGCTTGGAATTGCAGTCTTTCTCTCTCGTGGTTTTGTGCAGTCTTAACTACACCAACGCATATTCCATCGAAGCCGGAATGAAATACTTCTTGCTGAGCGCTTTCAGGAGCTCCCTGCTCCTGTTGGGCGTCGGCCTGATCTATTGGCAAACCGGACTCGCGGATTGCAGCCATCTGCAAGAATTGTTGGTTTATACGGCGGGAGACGCTTCTCTGACCACGTGGATGGGAATCTGGTTGGTCAGTCTGGCACTTTTGTGGAAATTGGCGAGGGCGCCTCTGCACTTGTGGGCCGCAGACGTGTACCAGGGAAGCTGGAGCAGCGTGACTCTGTTGATGAGCACTCTGCCGAAAATCTCCGTTCTGGGATTTTGGGCGCACCATTGGCACAGCGTGTGGTTCCAGACTTTCGGCACTTCTTTGGGATGGTTCAGGGTAGCCTCTTTGATCGTGGGGGCCGTAGCCCCTCTGGCTCAAGTGCAAATCAAACGCTTGTTGGCTTTCAGCAGCGTCGGTCACATGGGGTTCATGTTGATGCCCCTGGCCGCAGGCAGCGAAGGGTTCTCCGCGCTTTGGGTGTACTTGATCATTTATCTGGTGACGAGTCTCGTGAGCTGGGGATTGCTGTTCTGGCCCTTCGGGCGACCGAGCAGCATCGGAGTGGCGCCTCAATATCTCTGGGATTTGGCGGGATTGAAAAACTCCAGTCCAGCAGCAGCCGCGGCTTGGGGAATCGCCGTAATGAGTCTGGCGGGTCTTCCGCCCGTAGGCGGTTTCTTGGGCAAACTCGGGGTGTTTTGGAGCAGCTTGACGGTTCATCAATATGCGCTGTTGAGCATCGCGTTGAGGGCGACTCTGTTGGGCAGCGTGTATTATTTGCGAGTGTTGAAACTAGCTTATGTGGATCAACCGACAGCGTGGAGCAGCCTGGGCGTTTACGCGCCAGTGACGGCTTATTTGGTGTCCTCCGCTTGTTTGGTATTGCTTTTGGTGCTGTGGCACGGTGCGCCTTTGGTACTGTTCAGTCATCTGCTCGCTTTGGTTTGTTCATTTTCGTCTCTAGGAATTCTAGTTGGTGACACCGAGGGTGTCACTAAAAGTGTCACTAAAGTGACACTTTTGAGTTCGCATAAATGGTTCGCATAGATGCGAACTCTGCTATTGCTTCAGCAATAGCAGTGTTTGCGTAAACGCAAACCAATAGCTGGCGAACTCCGCACGACGGTTCGCGTTTACGCGAACTCTGTAGAACGAACGTTCTACTGGAACGTCGTGCTGGTGTCACTCTAGTGACACTTTGTTGACACAACAAATCTATTATTTATGTGAAAATCTGATTCGTTAAAAGATTGTTCGTGCATCTGCACAAAAATTTAATTGGTCGAAAAAACATTTTTGGGTTCGCCTGCTATTGGTTTGCGTTTACGCAAACCATTTATGGTTCGCATACGTGCGAACTCTGCAGAACGTTTGTTCTGCTGGGTGACACTTTGAAATCATTCGCGTAAACGCGAACCGTGCCCTTGCACGAGCTTCTGCAGGGCGTGTAGCTCAGCTGGTTAGAGCGCAAGACCGATAATCTTGAGGTCGTAGGTTCGAGTCCTACCGGGCCCACAATGGTTCGCATAAATGGTTGGTGACACTTTCGGTGTCACTAAAAGTGTCACTTTAGTGACACTTTTGAGCATAAATGCTCACTCTGCACGACGAACGTCGTGCTGGCGAACTCTGCTATTGCTTTAGCCTGCTATTGCTTCAGCAATAGCAGTGTTTGCGTTTACGCAAACCAATAGCTGGCGAACTCTGCACGACGGTTCGCGTTTACGCGAACTCTGTAGAACGAACGTTCTACTGGAACGTCGTGCTGGTGACACCGAGGGTGTCACTACTGTGTCACTAAAGTGACACATTGGTTCGCGTTTACGCGAACTCTGTAGAACGAACGTTCTGCTCGAGAGCTTGGCCATAAATGTTATTTGATTATGAATCCTTTTATGTATGTTTTTGCAAGGTCTGCAGGGGAAGCATGGCAAGCAGTGCCATTGGTGACTCTTCATTGGCCGGCGATGGGCGTTTATTTTTGGTGCAATACTTGGGCAGTGACGGCGGCAGTGGCGGTTTTGGCAGCGATTTTTTCTCATGAGCAAAACCACAGGGCAGCACAAGCTGGCAATAGTGCAGTGGCGGGATTGCGAAAAGCGATCGCCGCTTTCTGGAGCACTCAAACGTTGGAGCGCGTGAACTTGAAGTGGCGTTCTTTGAGTTCTCGCAGTGTAGCGCCTCAGGCGGCTCCGACTAACCGTTTGGTGGCGGCTTGGGTATGTTTGAGTCCAGCGCAACGAAAAACGACCTATGTTTGGGTAGTCGTTCTGTTCTTCATTCTGCTAGCAAGCAACGCTTTTGGATTGGTGCCTCTATGCAGTGCGGTTACGGGTCAAGCAGGTACCACTTTGGGATTGAGTTTGGCTTTGTGGACTGCGGTGGCTTTGGCGGGAATGCAACGTTTGCGTTCTCGTTTCGTGAAATTGTTTTTGCCGAGTGGACCAAGTTGGCCGATGGCACCTTTGTTCGTTTTGCTGGAATCTATCAGCTATAGCTTCCGAGCAATCAGCCTAGGCGTTCGACTTTGGGCAAACATGTTGGCAGGTCACCAGTTGATTCACTTGGTTACGGCTTTGGCATTGGTTCCCGTGTTCTGTTTGAACGTTTTCATCGGAGCGCCGATCACTGCTTTGGCTGCAGGCCTTTTGATGGCCTTGAGTGGTCTGGAGACCATCGTGTGTGTTCTGCAAAGCGGGGTGTTCTGTTTGTTGGCTTCCTTCTATTTGCACGAAGGTTTGAGCAAAAAAGACGCTCTAGCTCCTGCGGAATAAAAATTCTGTCTGTTATTGCTTTAGCAATAGCTGGGTTCGCCTGCTATTGCTTTAGCAATAGCAGAGTTTGCGTTTACGCAAACCATTAATGGTTCGCATACATGCGAACTCTGGTGTCACTAAAGTGACACCAGGCGAACTCTGCACGACGAACGTCGTGCTGGTGACACCGAGGGTGTCACTACTGTGTCACTAGAGTGACACTTTGTTTTTAAATAATTTCTTAAAACAATACTCGAAAAACTAACCCATGATGTATTTTTATAGAGTTCGCCAGCACGACGAACGTCGTGCAGAGTGAGCATAAATGCTCAAAAGTGTCACTTTGCAAGGGTACGAGGTTTTGTTGGAGATGACGGGAACATGGCGCAGTCGGTAGCGCGTTAGCCTGTCAAGCTAAAGGGCGCGGGTTCAAGTCCCGTTGCTCCCGTTTGGTGACATCGAGGGTGTCACTAAAAGTGTCACTTTAGTGACACTTTTGGGTTCGCCTGCTATTGCTTTAGCAATAGCAGAGTTTGCGTTTACGCAAACCATTAATGGTTCGCATACATGCGAACTCTGGTGTCACTTTAGTGACACCAGGCGAACTCTGCACGACGAACGTCGTGCTGGTGTCACTCTAGTGACACTTTGTGCTGCACTTTATTTTTAAAATTATTCGAACCTCTTGGGTTTGATCCTGGCCCCGCTCGAACGCGTGTAGGTGGTCTGACACATGCATGTCGTAGATGTTTCTATTTGAAAACGTCTGGCGTCCGGGTGAGTGATCACGGGCGATCTGCACATCTTTGGGAGTCAATCTCTCGAGACTTCGCGAACTTCAAAATCGCGAAGCTTCAGGCAATGGTTCGCGTTTACGCGAACTCTGTAGAACGTTCGTTCTACAGGTCCGGGATGGAGGACACCCGTGCGGATTAGGTAGTTGGCTCGGTGACGGCGGGCCAAGCCCTGGATCCGGAACTATCCTCAGTGGGGGAATGGTCACAGCGGGACTGAAACATGGCCCGCCCGCTTTGGCGGCAGCAGTGAAGAATCTTTGACAATGGGCGAAAGCTTGATCGAGCCTACCTATGAGAGACATCTCTCTATACGGGAGATTAAAGAAGGCCAACGCGTCGTAAATCTCATAATTCATGGTAATCTACGGATCTATCCATGGATTCTGTCCCGGCCAATTCTGTGCCAGCAGCCGCGGTAAGACAGGAGGGGCGAGCGTTGAGCGTTTGTACTGGGCCTAAAGCGCGGGTCGGTGGGTTCGAAAACCAACTTCGCGTCGTAAGAGATTTACGTTCGCGTAAACGCGAACGACGCAGAAAGGCCCTCCGCGCTCGGAGGAGTTTCTAGAGTGAAATTCGAACCTGGGGTCCATGAAAGGTTGACAGAATGACCCAAGGACCGGTAGAATGGGAAGATATGGGTTGGAATCTCGACGGCGAAGGCAGTCATCTGACATGGCACCGACACCCAGCCGCGGAAGCGTGGGGATTCAATGGGATTAGAGACCCCAGTAGTCCACGCCGTCAACGATGGAGGAGAGAGACACTCCGGTGTTTCTCAGCTAAAAGCGCGATCCTCTCGCCTGGGGAGTAAGGTCGCAAGGCTGAAACTCAAAGGAATAGCGTGTGAGACAGACCGGCGGTGGAACATCGCGGTTTAATTCGAAACAACACGCAAAACCTTACCACTTCTTGCATGTAGTTTACTAATATTGCATATTCATCATACGATTCGTTTTTTAGACTAAAATTACGGTGTCACTAGAGTGACACTTTGTTTTTATGTGTTTTTGTTTTGTCTGTTTTTCGAAACAGCTCGCGATTTTACACTTTAATGAATTTCGTCGAGGTGCTCGCTCGTGTGAGCCCAGCAGAACGTTCGTTCTGCAGAATTCGGAGAATTCCAGCACGACGTTCCAGTAGAACGTTCGTTCTACAGAGTTCGCGTTTACGCGAGTTGTGCAAATAAATGCCAACTCAAAAGTGACACTTTTAGTGACACCCTCGGTGTCACCAGCACGACGAACGTCGTGCAGAGCTCACGTAAACGTGAGCCCAGCTATTGCTTTAGCAATAGCAGAGTTCGCATTTATGCGAACCCAAAAGTGTCACTTTAGTGACACTTTTAGTGACACCGAGGGTGTCACCAACACTTATATTTTTACGAAATGCACTTTTGATAACGAGTGACATTGTCTGGAAAAAACTGAGAAAAGCACCGTTTGTCTCATAAGAGCAGACGAGACTTCGGTCCGTAGCGCAAAGCTGTTTTCGAATGCGACGTTTATAATCGTAAACTTCGCATATAGTGCCACACCGTACTCAAACCAACACAGGTGGGTGAGCCGAGAAGGCGTAGGCAAAGGTGAACCCCCGGGGAAGGAACTCGGCAAAATGCATGCGTGACTTCGGAGGAAGCATGACTCTCTATATTCGGCTTTCGCTACAAAAGTGTCACTAAGGGTGTCACCATGCGAGACTCCATCCATATATAGAAGAGTGACACAAAATCGAGGGTGAGAACTGTTTAATAAAAAGTGCGACCAGTAAAGCTATATGCTGTAATGTGGAGAATAACCATGGGAGGACGCAGCCCCTCTTAGCCTACCATCACATGCGTCGCTGGCAACGGCGGGGTGTGAAGCTGGTGGAACAATGTACTCAGTGTGAATCTGTGATAGCACCGAGGCTAGGCTAGAACCTATGGATAGCGTAAGCAAATCTTCGTTTTAGGCGTCGTGAAAACTCGCAGCAGAGCAATCTGTAACACGTGGGCGGATCAAGTTGCTTTTTATGGCTTGATCGGTTGTGCATAAGCTCACCGGCGTAGAGAAGGATCCTAAGGGTTCATTAATGTGCAGCATATGGAACTGGGTAAACCCAATGTGCTCTCCAGCTATTGCTGAAGCAATAGCAGAGCTCACGTTTTCGTGAGCCCAGCAGAACGTTCGTTCTGCAGAGTTCGCGTAAACGCGAACCTTAACCGAGAGGGAAGCCGGCAACGACTTCTATCGCACAGTGGGCAGAGGATTGGACAAAAAGCTAAAGCCCATTAGCAATAGGTGGGATAGAACCGCAAGGTTTACCTTGAAAGAGGGCTGACTTGTCCGGTAGGCGTCTAAGCCACAACTGGATTGAATCCTTGTACGTCAAAATCTTCGATCTGCTCTCCTTTACGGGGGGTGACGTTGATCGCAGACGTGGTATTCTTGGATTGAAAACAAATGATGTTCAAGCGTAACACGAAAGCAGGTATGAGCCTTTGGCATGATATCGATTGGCCCGCGTGCCAGGAGAAGGTGCTAGACCTTCAATCTAAGATTGTGGTAGCTTTTAAAAGGGGCAATATGGGAGAAGTAAAATATCTTCAACACAACCTGACAAAGTCTTTCGCTGCACGAGCACTCGCTGTTCGGACAGTGGTTACAAATCGCGGTCATAAAACATCTGGGGTTGATCACGTAGTATGGGAAACTCCTACTGAAAAATGGAACGCTATCCTGGAACTGGGCAATCTAGTGAAATATCAGGCGAGTCCTGTTCGACGAGTTTGGATCTCCAAAGACGGAAAGCCAGTGCTCCCTAACAAGAGTAATGGTCGACCGCTAGGAATCCCGACTATGCGGGACCGAGCAGTACAAACCCTATGGAATCTAGCTCTTGCTCCCATTGGGGAATGCACGGGTGACCGTCACTCTTACGGGTTTCGGAAATACCGAAGTACTAAAGATGCGATCGAGAGGTTGTTCATTCGACTAAGCAATCGACATCGACCTCAATGGATTCTTGAAGCAGATATTAAAGGTTTCTTTAATAATATTAATCATGAATGGATTTTGGCTAACATTCCGGTGCAAACTGAAGTGCTAAAACAATGGCTGAAGGCAGGGCAGGTGGAATTCGATACTGTCAGTGCAACAGAAGCCGGCGTGCCTCAGGGTGGCCCCAGCACGACGTTCGTCGTGCAGAGTTCGCGTAAACGCGAACCCATTTCTCCTACGATCGCCAATATGGTGCTGGACGGCCTTGATGACCATATCCAGAAGGCTGTAGCTCCCTACACAACGAAGAAAGGAAAAACTTCTCGGAAGTATAATACTAAAGTCAGCATGATTCGTTATGCGGACGACTTTGTTGTCACTAGGGCTAACAAACAACTGATTCAAGACGTGATCAAACCGGCGATTCAGGAATTCTTGGCCGTTCGCGGTCTTGAGCTATCTGGAAGTAAAACGCTAACGACACGGATTGAAGACGGTTTTGATTTCTTGGGCTACAACATCCGCGTGTACAAAGATGCCAAGAAATTGCCGGATGGTAAAGTTTTGCTAATTAAACCGAGCAAAAAGTTTATTACTCGTGTTCAGAATAAAATCTGGGCGATCTTTTGCAAGCATCGCAAGGGTAGCGCGTATACCCTGATTTATGAACTAAATCCCGTTGTGCGAGGATGGGCTAACTATCATCGTACAGTAGTGGCTAAAAAGGTCTTTGCCCGAATTGGCTATTATTTGTGGACGAAAGCATGGAAGTGGGCGTGCGCCAAACATACTCAACGCAATAGCAGTGATCTTGTTAAAATGTATTTCGAGAAAGTAGGCGGTCGCAAATGGGTATTCTTCGGGACAAAAGGTGCGGCGAAATTGACCCTATACGATATTGCTAACGTTCATATTAGCCGTCATACGTTGGGCCGAGATTTGAACCCGTATCTTCCGGAGAATATAAAGTACTTTCGTAAGCGTTGCAAGGGAGGTGCGCTATCTGGCGGGCTATGGGATAACCGTAGTCAACAACTTCTTAAGCGAGAGGGATATCTGTGTCCTGTTTGCGAAAGTCCCATTGTATTCGGCCAAGACGTGGAAGTGCATCACAAGCTTGCCAAGAAAGACGGTGGCAACGACACCAATAAAAACTTGGTGGTGCTCCATCGTGAGTGCCATAAGCAAGTGACATATTGTCGCTCTGTGAAACTAAAAGCTCGATTTATGGAACGTGGGATTGTAAAAGAGAAATCGATTCGATCTCAAAAGTGTCACTTTAGTGACACTTTTAGTGACACCGAAGGTGTCACCATTGGAAATATAAGTTAGACGTTCGAGCCGTATGATGCGAAAGTATCACGTACGGTTCCTATGGGGGGAAAGTGCGCGAGCACCTACCTATCCAGACCACAGGACTCTGCAAAGTGAACACACTAAGTATAGAGTCTGACACCTGCCCGGTGCCAGGAAATAGACCACGTCGGGTGCGAGCTCGGTGGGTTAAAGACTGGTGAACGGCGGTCGTAACTCTGACGATCCAAAGGTAGCGAAATTCATTGGCGGTTCATTGCCGTCCTGCATGAATGGTGTCATCATTGCCCTACTGTCTCCCCCGGGGCGCCGGCGAAGTTGGTGTTCTCGTGAAGAGGCGAGAAAGTCGGCACGGGACGACAAGACCCCATGCACCTTCACTGCACGTCGTTCACGCCCATTCTGGCGACTCTGTTCAGCGTAGGTGGGAGCTTTAAAAAGCGACCTTGAGACACCACCCAGACGTCGTCGGGAGGGTCGCTCTCGGCGCCGCCATTTCGGGGATTTGGTGGGTTCGCATTTATGCGAACTCTGCACGACGAACGTCGTGCCGGAAAACGCCGAGAGATCTGGGCGGCACGGCAGTTTCACTGGGGCGGTGGCCTCCAAAAACGTATCGGGGGCGCGCCGAAGGTTAGAGTCCACCTCTCACGAGGTTTGGACAAGTGGCAATCCATACATCTAGCTTGACTGTGAGAATTTCTGTTCGAACAGGTACGAAAGTAGGCGATAGTGACCCACGACGACTCTGTGGACGTCGTCGTGATCATCGGATCAAAGGTACGCTGGGGATAACAGATTCATATACTCCAAGAGTTCATATCGACGAGTATGTTTGATACCTCGACATTGGGGCTTCTAGCTTGCGAAAGCTAGATAGGCACTGGCTATATGCTGGAACATCCGTTTCTCTATCGCTATTCGAAAATAGAGATCATTCTGCAGAACGAACGTTCTGCTTGTGCCAATAGGCATAAATGCAAGTATCCTAAGCTACTAGAAACAGTCTGTTTTTAAGTGAAAATGTTTTAGGTGCGGATAATCAGCAGGGAAGTTGTATCTACGGTTACACCAATATGGAGATGTACTCAAAAATACACAACCCCTCAACGACTACACGCCGGGAAGTCTTTTACTATATGTTATTTGACTTTATGATATAGTCTGATCTGCTATGCGAATAGCAGCGAAGTGTTATTTTTGACTCTATTAAGAGTAAGAGCAAAATAACCGGAACGTCAAAGTGTCAATAAAGTGACACCAATAGCGTTCTTTTTCGATGGTTTTGTGGCACGATGGTAGGATTATATAGAAGCTGACACGTCTAAGGCCAGAAATGGATTATGACTTCTCGATTCTTTAATAAAAACAAAGGTGATTTCGAACCTCACATGCCGACAGAGGTTAAAGAAATGATTTTCGGCGGTTTGCTCGGGGACTTCAACTTGCCAGCACGACATTCGTCGTGCAGAGTTCGCGTAAACGCGAACCAAACGTTTTCTGGTGGAAAATACTGGCGCTTGCGTATTTTGCAAACTAAATATCACACTGAATACGTTAACCACATGTATGAGCTCTTGAAACCTTGGGTGTGTACTTCTCCTCAAGATACTATTAATCAGCCACACAGTGTGACCGGTATGCGTTATGAAAAGCGCTGGTTTAATACAGTAACTCTGGAGCAATTGAAGCCATTGGGAGCATGGTTTTATGATTTGGTACCGCAAGCGCATAACAACTACTTCCAACACAAAAAGAAATTGCCACCCGTTTCTATCCTGGAACAATGGCTGACGCCTCGTGCGTTGGCTTACTGGTATATGGATGATGGCTCTCTTCGAACGGATGTAAATGCTGTATTGTTTAGTACCGAATCTTTCAGTGAAACAGAGGTAGATAGCTTGCGTCAAGTCTTGCTGAACAAGTATGGGTTGAAAACAAGCAGGCATAAAAAAGGTAAATTCTTGCGTATCTACCTGTCTACAACGTCTTACGAGACCTTTTATGGACTCGTTTCTCCGTTTCTGATTCCAAGTATACAACGAAAACTACGTGCTGAAATCGTAGTCACAAAACCATAACAAACATGCGATGTCGTCTCATCGCGTCCTACGGCTGCAGTAGGTCGTAAGGGTTAGACTGTTCGTCTATTAAAGCGGTACGTGAGATGGGTTTAAACCGAGGCGACTCAGGTTGGATCCTATCTGTGTCGACCATCACGGACTGATGAACGGCCTATTTGTACGAAAGGACCACATAGGCCCCAACCTCTGGTGTATGAGTTTATATGCGAATATAATCGCTCAGTGGCTAAGTTGGCAGACAGTATAGCTGAAAGCATCTGAAGCATGAAAGTCGTTCATAGACCGGTCTCTATGTTCGTGTATAAAACACGTCGATCGGCTCCGTGTGTCTCGTAGTGATATGGAGCACGGGAGTACGAAAAAAAGCGAGTTTTTAGTCGCAAAAGCGACGGAATAACACAAAGGTTTGCCAGCTATTGGTTTGCGTTAACGCAAACACTGCTATTGCTTTAGCAATAGCAGGCTAAAGCAATAGCAGAGTTCGCGTAAACGCGAACCAATGTGTCACCAACTGTAACTTGAGCTCACGTTTTCGTGAGCTTTGCACAACACATGTATTGTGCTAGAGCTCTCGTATTGCTTTAGCAATAGCTAAAGTGACACATTGTTTGTATTTTTGGCGAAATCTCGCCGTATTCTAAAGGTATCTCTGATTTTTAATGGCTATGTCTTCTACTTCTAAATTGCGTGGTACTATTTGGAAACAACCTTTGTTGAATGTTCTAAATAGTCATCTAATCGCATACCCCACGCCTTCCAATTTGACGGGAAACTGGAATTGGGGAGTGCTAGCCGGAATGTGCCTGGTATTGCAATTGGCAACCGGTATTTTTCTAGCAATGCACTATACTGCCCACGTGGACCTGGCTTTCCCGAGCGTGCAACACTTGATGCGCGACGTTCCTAACGGTTGGCTGTTGCGCTACTTGCATGCGAACGGAAGGAGTCTGTTCTTCAGGGTGGTCTACATGCACCTGTTCCGCGCTTTGTATTACACTAGTTATACTCAACCTCGCGAAATGGTTTGGTTGGTGGGAGTGGTGATTTTGTTGGTGATGATTCTCACTGCGTTCATCGGTTACGTGCTTCCATGGGGTAGGCTTATTTGCCCCAAATGGCAGTACTGTGCCTAGCACGACGTTCGTGGTGCAGAGTGAGCATAAATGCTCACCCTAGCTATTGGTTTGCGTAAACGCAAACACTGCTATTGCTTTAGCAATAGCAGGCTAAAGCAATAGCAGAGTTCGCCTGGTGTCACTAAAGTGACACCAGAGTGAGCATTTATGCGAACCCTAGCACGACGAACGTCGTGTAGGCAGTTACTGGACCGATTAAACGGTCTTCAAACCATAGTTGTTTGTGCACACACTCGACAAATAGTTGGTGACACTGAAAGTGTCACTAATGTGTCACTTTAGTGACACATTGAGTGTGTTTTCGCCCGCGAACTTCCGAGAGAAAGGGTAAAACGGTAGCCAAAACGGTTGCCCCACAAACAGCGATATTGGTGAAAACGGTCAAAAACATTTCCCAGTGTAAAGACCGTCGGTTGCTCGGAAAATCGCGACAGACTAGTTCACCGATAGGTGCCTGAAATGGTGCTTAATGTATAGTCGAAATCTCTCTGATTACATTTTCAGTTCAAGGCCTTTTGGTTCGCCTGCTATTGCTTTAGCAATAGCAGAGTTTGCGTTAACGCAAACCATTTATGGTTCGCATACATGCGAACTCTGCTATTGTTAAAGCAATAGTTAGCAGAACGAACGTTCTGCTTGTAAGTATAAGGTACAGGGCTCACGTTCTCGTTGGTGACACCGAAGGGTTCGCCGGCTATTGGTTTGCGTTTACGCAAACACTGCTATTGCTGAAGCAATAGCAGGCTAAAGCAATAGCAGAGTTCGCCAGCACGACGTTCGTCGTGCAGAGTGAGCATTTATGCTCAAAAGTGTCACTAAAGTGACACTTTTAGTGACACCGAAAGTGTCACCAACCATTTATGCGAACTCTGCACGACGAACGTCGTGCTGGTGTCACTAAAGTGACACATCGGTTTGCGTTTACGCGAACTCTGTAGAACGAACGTTCTACTAAAAGCTCTGCACGACCAACGTCGTGCTGAGGAATATCAGTTGGGAGAGTGCCTGCGTACTCTGCTGATGTTCATGAGATTTGCAAATGTCTCTATGGGGCGCAACTGTGATCACGAGTTTGGCGAGCGCCTTGCCTATCGTGGGAGGCCACATCGTAGCGTGGCTGTGGGGCGGATTCGCCGTGGACAATCCGACGTTGAATCGCTTTTACAGCTTCCACTATTTGTTTCCTTTTTTGTTGGCGGCATTGAGCATCGTTCACTTGGCAGCTTTGCACCAATATGGTTCCACGAATCCTCTGGGCATCAACGCTCAAACTGATTTGGTGGACTTTTATCCTTATTTCTACGTGAAAGATTTGGCAGCGACTTTGAGGTTGGCTGGTATCGCAGCATTCTTGGTAGGTTTCTATCCAGAAGTGTTGGGTCATCCAGACAACAACATTCCTGCAAATCCTTATTCTACCCCTGCTCACATCGTACCGGAGTGGTATTTCTTGTGGGTTTATGCGATTTTGCGCAGTATTCCTAATAAACTGGCTGGAGTGGTAGCAATTCTGCTAGTGTTCGTCGCTCTGGCGGCTTTGCCTTACGCGCACAAACCGAACTATCGCGGTCCGCGTTTCCGCAGCGTGCACAAAGCTTTGGCTTGGGCGTTGATCGCTGACTTCTTGTTGTTGACTTATTTGGGTCATCAGCCCGTAGAAGCGCCTTACGTTGCGTTGGGACAATTGGCGACCGTAGGTTTCTTCGGTTTGTTGGCAGCTATGTGCGTGGCTGCTCGAACGGAAGTGTGGTTGGCGGGTATTCGTACAGCTCCGAACGTGGCAGGTCTCTATGGTCACAGCGCATTGCCGACCAAACATTCTTTGAGGTCTTAATTTTTGTTCGTTTTTGCGGTCGTGTCCGCAGAGCAAGCGCTCGCAAAAGTTTGAGCTCACATAGATGTGAGCTTTGGTTCGCGTAAACGCGAACTGTGCAGAACGAACGTTCTGCTAGAGCTTTGATCTTTTAATTTAAAAATAATGTTTTCGTGTGAGACTGATAAATACATTTGCGCGTGTGTTCGAATGGTGACACCGAGGGTGTCACTAAAAGTGTCACTCTAGTGACACCAGCACGACGTTCGTCGTGCAGAGTTCGCATAAATTCTCACTCTGCTATTGCTAAAGCAATAGCCGGCGAACCTTTAAGGGCCAGTAGCTCAATGGTAGAGCGGCTGCCTTACAAGCAGTAGGCTGCGGGTTCGAGTCCTGCCTAGCCCATTTAGATAGCGGTGACATGTCGGGTAGAACTCGCGCGTGTGAGCACGAAAACCTCTCGTCGATAGAAAATGGATTCCTGCTATTACTTTAGCCTGCTAAAGCAATAGCAGAGTTCGCATTTATGCGAACTCTGGTGTCACTAAAGTGACACCTGGTCTGGTGTCACTAAAGTGACACCTGGCGAACCAAAATTTTATTCCAAGTGCTATCGTACGTGAATTCAGAGAATTCCTGCGGTCGTGCGATGAATAAAAGGGATTTTGTTGCAAAAGTGTCACCATCGGTGTCACCATTAGTAACTAGATTTTTCTATCGACAAGATAGCTCAAAGGTCAGAGCTCCTGTTTCATAAGCCGGTGGTTGGGGGTTCAAATCCCCCTCTTGTCAAAGTGTCACTAGAGTGACACAGTAGTGACACCCTCGGTGTCACCGATGGATTTCGAAATCTAATTATACTGTGTATACGATGACATATACGAATGGTATTTTTTTTATCGCTTAAAAGGAGCTCTTGCACAACACTTGTGTTGTGCTAGAGCTCTGCTATTACTAAAGTAATAGCTGGGTTCGCCAGCACGACGTTCCAGTAGAACGTTCGTTCTACAGAGTTCGCGTAAACGCGAACCGTCGTGCAGAGTGAGCATTTATGCGAACTCTGCAAAACGAACGTTTTGCAGGGCTCAATGTGTCACTTTAGTGACACATTAGTGACACCTTCGGTGTCACCAACGTTTTCGTGAGCTCTGCTATTGCTTTAGCCAGCACGACATTCGTCGTGCAGAGTTTGCGTAAACGCAAACCAATAGCTGGGCTCACGTTTACGTGAGCTCTGCACGACGGTTCGCGTTTACGCGAACTCTGTAGAACGAACGTTCTACTGGAACGTCGTGCTGGAGAGTACAGCCATAAATGAAATTCACGTGTGACAGCACGTGCAAGGTCTCTCATGATTCTTTATGTAACGTTGCAGGTGTTGGCTACCGTAGTGCCACTTTTGCTAGCCGTGGCTTTTGCGACGCTGGTAGAGCGTAAAGTGATGGGAGCGATGCAACGCCGAGTAGGTCCCAATGTATGGGGTTTCACTGGTGTGTTGCAACCTTTTTTTGATGGTTTGAAACTTTTCGTCAAAGAACCGATTTTGCCGAGCAACGCAGACCAGCCCCTATTTTGGTGGGCGCCGATTCTGGCTTTCTTGACGAGTCAAGCGTCTTGGGCTGCTCTTCCGACCAGCGCCGCTGGTGCGGTGAGGGACCTGAATTTGGGTACTATGTATGTGCTGGCGGTCGGCAGTTTGGGAGTTTATGGCGTGTTGCTTGCGGGTTGGGCGAGCAACAGTAAATATGCATTTTTGGGTTGTTGTCGCAGCGTGGCTCAAATGATCAGTTATGAGTTGCCGATGGGTCTCGTAGTGCTGACTTTGTGCGTCGTTGCGGGAAGTTTGAATTGGAGCGTGCTAGTGCGCTGTCAAGAAGAAGGTTGGTTCTTCTGGCCTCTGTGGCCGCTGGCGCTGATCTGGGGCGTGTGTTGTTTGGCAGAGACGAATCGAGCACCTTTCGACTTGCCGGAAGCCGAGGCCGAATTGGTCGCTGGATATAATGTGGAATATGCTTCCATGGGATTCGCATTGTTTTTCATCGCCGAATATGCCAATTTGTTGCTGATGGGAAGGATCACGAGCCTGCTGTTTTTCGGAGGCACGAGTGCGCCGATCGCGTTGTTGAACTGGTTTCCGGGAAGTTTCTGGTTGGCAATTAAAGCGACTCTTGTCGTGTTCTGTTTTATTTGGGTGCGCGCGACTTTGCCTCGTTATCGTTATGATCAGCTGATGCGTCTCGGGTGGAAAGTGTTTTTGCCACTCACTCTGGCTGGTTTCGTGGCTACCGCGGCTTTGGTGCAAAGTTTTCAACTTGCATCAGTCGAATTTTCGATTAGCGTTCGTTGTTCGACTTTTGAGTTCGTCTGCTATTGCTAAAGCAATAGCAGAGTTTGCGTTTACGCAAACCATTAATGGTTCGCATACATGCGAACTCTGGTGTCACTTTAGTGACACTTTTGATAGATTTACACTTTTATACACAAAATTTACCTGCACGACGTTCCAGTAGAACGTTCGTTCTACAGAGTTCGCGTTTACGCGAACCGTCGTGAAAGTGAAAGGTAAAAACTTCGATTTTGGCCATTTTCTGTTGGTGACACCGATGGTGTCACTTTAGTGACACATTGTTTTTGGGCGTATAATTTAATGGTAAAATACTGATTTCCAAAATCAGCTTTGTGGGTTCGATTCCTGCTATGCCTGTCTGTCAAACACGCGAGAGCAGACATGAGGATTTCGCGTGTGTGACACAATGGTGACACCGAGGGTGTCACTGTAGTGATCCTTTGGGCGTGTGGTTGGTCAACAGACGATTTCCTAAATCGTTCTACAAGGGTTCGACTCCCTTCATGTCCAGTAGAACTTCGTTCTGCAGAGTTCGCATAAATGGTTCGCATAAATGGTTCGCATAAATGGTTCGCATAAATGCGAACTCTGGTGTCACTTTAGTGACACCTGGCGAACTCTGGTGTCACTAAAGGGACACCTGGCGAACTCTGCTATTGCTGAAGCAATAGCAGTGTTTGCGTTTACGCAAACCAATAGCCGGTAAACTCGCAACGGTGACACCGAGGAGGGTGTCACTAGAGTGACACTTTGTCGCTGAAGTAGCGAAAGCCTCAAACCTCAGACCGCAGTTGCTGTTCGATTCAGCGAATCACGCTTTTATATGATTCTACTATATGGGTATAACTACGGTCAAATCGCTCGCGCAAAGCAAAGGCGCGGCTTTTGCAACTCCGTCTGTCAGCAAGCATGTACATGGGATCCAGTAGCAGTACAGCAACGATATAAGCTAGAAAAACCACCTGTTCTTGTTAAGGAGAGGAGTTCTCCGGATCTTCGAGATGGCAATTTTCGTCGATCTTTGGGAAAACAAGCAGGTATTTATGGCTGGTTTAATAAAAAAACTGGACATGGCTACGTAGGTAGGACGGTCAATCTTTCCTCTCGCCCTTTCAATCATATGCCTCCGTTGAGGGGAATTTCTAGGGCTAGCGGTAGGAGGAGTAATAGCAGGTTGCAAAAAGCCATTCTAATGGATGGGCTGGAAAGTTTTGTATTTATTGTTTTTGAAACAATCGCAGATCCTGTACAGGTTACTGGTGAGCTATTGCAGGCGCGTGAGAATTATTATATGCAGCACGTCGACAGCGTTTATAATAAAACAAAAACTTCCAGTTATGGTTTTTGGAACGTTAAAGGGTTCGCGTAAACGCGAACTCTGCACGACGAACGTCGTGCTGGTGAGATGGTTCTTCTTGAACACGCGGAGGGTCAAGCTGTTGTCAGCGAGACTCTATCTACTCATATTGATGGAGATACGCGCTCTACACGTTCTAACAGTCTCAGCGAGCAGACTAAACGTGCTATTAGTCAAAAAATGATTGGAAATACAAACCGACACATGCCGCATATTAGGGTCAATGTGAGGGATAACAGTCAAATTCTCAAATTTGACAACTTGAAGCAAAGGGCTGTTTCTTTGAACCTTTCTTATCATTACCTGGTTAAGCGATTGAAACGACTAGGCGGCCGCGCGGTGAGCAATGGTTGGCTAATTAGGCGAGAGGGTGTTTGGGAAGTACTAATCCCAACTGCTGCTGAGCTACGACCTTTTTTGCTACAAGTAAAAAAAGTGAAACCTGCTCCAGTACCCCTGCCCTTGACAGCCAAGATTAAAATCACAGATGTGATGGAAAAAGATTCTACTAAAAACACTAAGGTTTGTGAGACGCAAAAGAGTGCATGTAAATTTCTAAAAGCAAATGCTACAAGTATTCGCAAGTATCGAGGTACTGGTAAGCTATTCCGGGGACGATATTTGATTGAGCTTGTTGAAAGGCAGCAGTCTCAAGTTTCGGCAAAACTGTATTCGGTGTATGTTTTATGAAAGATGGTCAGGTATATAGTACACAGATTTATTCTCCATTTTTATTTTCGTTCTTTTTTGTTTGTTTTGCCATTGAAGCTCAAAGGTTGAGCATGGGTTTGAAAAACCCGGGGTTGTTCGTTCGAATCGAATCGATGGCATGTTTTTTTGTTAAAGATTTGAAGTGTTTATTTCGTAGCTCAGTGGTAGAGCATGGATCTGAAAAATCTGGGGTCATTCGTTCAAATCGAATCTTTAGCAAACGCTGCTTTTTTCGTATATCTGCGAGAGAATTTAACGCACGTGATTTGAATGCCATTATGGCATTTTACAAAACCTCGTGCCGTTACGCACGGTTCGCGTAAACGTTAGCTATTTATGGCATATATAGTGTTTTGCTAGAAAATAGCATCGCGGGATGTAGCGCAGTTCGGTAGCGCATCGGTTTTGGGAACCGGGGGCCGCAGGTTCGAATCCTGCCATCCCGAGCGTGCTGTTTTGTGCCGGTTAGCCACCGGTTATTCTATTGCTTTAGTAACAGGTGCTCGCATCAATTTGAGCTCACTTTATGTGAGATTTGGTTCGCGTTTACGCAAACGAACGTTCTACTGGGTTCGCATAAATGGTTCGCATTTATGCGAACTCTGCTATTGCTTTAGCAATAGCTGGCAGAACACTTGTGTTCTGCTAGAGCTCTGCACGACATTCGTCGTGCTGGAATCCCGTTAAGGTGCTCACGCGAGCGTGAGTTTTGTATTTTTCTAATTGGGTTCGCATAAATGCGAACTTTGCACGACGTTCGTCGTGCTGGTGACACCCTCGGTGTCACTCTAGTGACACTTTGCTAAAGTAATAAAATTCGGTGTCATATGGTGACACCTTCGGTGTCACTAAAAGTGTCACTTTAGTGACACTTTTGGATAGATAACGTTGTTTCGAAAAGCGCTAATGGTGGAATTGGTAGACACACCAGTTTTAGGAGCTGGCGACTCGTTCATGCAGGTTCAAGTCCTGCTTAGCGTATTGAGCTCAAAGTGTCACTTTAGTGACACTGTAGTGACACCGAGAGTGTCACCTGCACGACGTCGCGTTTACGCGAACCGTCGTGCAGAGTTCGCGTTTACGCGAACCCAATTTTATTCAAGCTCACTATATGTTGGTGACACTGAAAGTGTCACTAATGTGTCACTTTAGTGACACATTGAGCTTTGGTTCGCGTAAACGCGGACGATGGTTCGCATAAATGGTTCGCATAGATGCGAACTCTGGTGTCACTAAAGTGACACCTGGCGAACTCTGCTATTGCTTTAGCAATAGCTGGCAGAACGTTCGTTCTGCTGACACAACACTTGTGTTGTGGCGGAGCTTTGGTTCGCGTTTACGCGAACCAATAGTGACACTTTGGCCGAAATTTCGCGCTCGTAGTTCAATTGGATAGAATTTCAAGCTACGGACTTGACGGTTGTGGGTTCGAACCCTGCCGAGCGTATCGTTTCGATTTTTTAGCAAAACAAAAGTGTCACTTTAGTGACACTTTTGAGCATTTATGCTCACTCTGCACGACGGTTCGCGTAAACGCGAACTCTGTAGAACGAACGTTGGTGACACCTTCGGTGTCACTACTGTGTCACTAAAGTGACACACTACTGGAACGTCGTGCTGGTGTCACCAACTGTTCTGCCGAAGAGCTCTGCTTTTTAAGTCAGCTTATTAATAACATTCGATCAAAAAGACACGGTGATCGAGCGGTCAATGGTGACGAGCTGTAAACTCGTTGACGGAAGTCTACGCAGGTTCAAATCCTGCCCGTGTCAAAAATGTCACTAAAGTAACATAGTAGTGACACCTTAGGTGTCACCAGCACGACGAATGTCGTGCTGGCTAAAGCAATAGCAGAGCTCCTAGTAGAACGTTCGTTCTACAGAGTTCGCGTAAACGCAAACTCTGCTATTGCTTTAGCCTGCTATTGCTTCAGCAATAGCAGTGTTTGCGTTTACGCAAACCAATAGCAGGCGAACCCAACGTTACCTTGAGCTCACCTTAGGTGAGCTTTGCACAACACGAGTGTTGTGCTAGAGCCTTTTTACTGTAATGAACAAATATAACAAAAAAGACACGCAGCAAACTCCGAAAACATGGACGATGTTTTGCTGTAAATTTATGAATCTGGCTAAATGTCACACCAATTAGACGTGATTGTATTTTTTGAGATGTGGGCACACCCTCGGTGACACCTGCACGACGAACGTCGTGCAGAGTTCGCATAAATGGTTCGCATTTATGCGAACTCTGCTATTGCTAAAGCAATAGCCGGCAAACCTTTGATGACACCGAGGGTGTCGCTATAGCGACACTTTGGTTCGCGTTTACGCGAACTCTGTAGAACGAACGTTCTACTAGGTGGTGGATATAGTTCAGTGGTAGAACGTCGAGTTGTGGCCTCGAAGGCCGTGGGTTCAAACCCCACTATTCATCCAAAAGTGTCACTTTAGTGACACTTTTAGTGACACCGAAGGGTTCGCGTAAACGCGAACTCTGCACGACGAACGTCGTGCTGGTGTCACCAAAAGTCGTCGGAGAAATGGCTGAGTGGCTGAAAGCGTAGGCTTGCTAAGCCTTTGTATTTTGTAAAAATACCGTAGGTTCGAATCCTACTTTCTCCGTGTTGTTTTACATATAGAGTTAAGATGACCAGAATTGATAATATCGAAATAACTAATTCGCACTTGTAAATCGAACGTTCTGCAAAATTCGCGTAAACGCAAACCGAAGCTCTAACACAACACAAGTGTTGTGCCAGCAGAACGTTCGTTCTACAAAGTTCGCGTTTACGCGAACCAATGTGTCACTTTAGTGACACCGAAGGGTTCGCCGGCTATTGGTTTGCGTTTACGCAAACCAATAGCCGGCGAACCCAAATTTCATTCCACGTGCTGTCACATGTGAATTTCATTCACCATAGTTTGGGTTTGTAGCTCAATAGGTAGAGCAGTGGGCTTTTAACCTACTGGTTGTGGGTTCGAGTCCCACTAGACCCACTAACATCTAAAAATTCATAATTAATATATACTGCAAATCTGAGGTCCAATTTCTCGACTACGCGCCCCAAGTAAGTTTCTGCAGTACGATTCGTGCGCTCGTGCAACTGGTTCCTGTTTCCCGAAACGCTTTAGCGTTTTCTCTACTTGTCGCAAGCATTTCTGGAGCTCGTGCTAATAGAGCGATCTAAGGAATTCGAGCATCTGTTTCTGTGTTTGAAGACGGACACGTTGTTGCCTGTCAATGAGAAGGAGGCAGCGTTGTTGAGGGACCTTCGTTTCCGCATGCGTGCGTTGCTGCGAAGCTCATTAAAGTTGTGGCGCGGGGATCGGAGGTGAATAGTGCTATCTTGATAGATTATCTGTCAGGGTGGGTTCGAGCTTTCGTAGGATATATGAATTTTAAATGCCATCTGAGGTGTGGCTTGGGTGTTTCCAAGCTCTCGAGGGCATTGGGGACGCGCTTGATTCTGCGTAACAGAGGTGAAACCTCTGCACGACGAGCGTCGTGCTGAATGGACCCCGCCGTCGGCGGCTCACCCGTGGATTAACTCCCTGCGGACCTACAGATTCGCTACCTGTAAGCTGATGGTGGGAGCTTCGCAGATTCGCTCCCTGCGTGAAGTTCGGCACGTCGTTCGTCGTTGGTCCGACCCCGCAGTTGTGCGGCTTTGTTGCGGTTCGTGTTCCCGTGATAGAGTTGCCGTTAAACGGGGAGACTCGCGGAGAGCGCAGGGTGTCTGCGCGGGATGTTCTGCTCGCGTGGACGAGCTCGACTTCGTCGGGCTGGGTGAGAGCTTTAACTTTAATAAAATTGTGTGTGCTCTAAATATTAGTGTAAATTTGTCTTCTAATAGATTGATTAAGGATTGTCGCTAAAGCGACGCTTCCACGACGTTTTCGTCGTGTATAGTTCGCTAAAGCGAACTAACGTTGTGATGACGTGTGATGACGCGTGATGACGTGTGATGACGTGTGATATCACACGTCATCACGGTGTATCACGGTACATAGAAGGGTTCGAATCCCTGACATCATGACCCACGTTTCGCGTGGGTTCTGCGAGCTACATCTATGATGTGTCATGAGGAAGAAAGTACTGTGAAGAAACAGAGTGTTACGAAGAAAGAGAGTAAGTTTACGGCGTTCGAGATCGTGTTGACGAAGTTGCTGAGTAATAAGCAGAAGAAGCGCGCGATGCAACGAGCGAATGTGAAGAAGCTCGTGTGTAAGATGGGTGCAGACCTCATGAAGTTGCGAGAAGCCGAAGGGTTCTCTGTGGACGCTTTCAGCGAACGTTTCTCCGAGATCAAGGTCGAGAATAAACAGCGCTTGCTGAAAGAGCACAAAGCGCTGTATGAGGCGATGGAGGCGCTGTACGACGCGAACGTGGGGAAGCGCACGTACGACTACTGCAAGGAGGACCTCATCAAAGGTCGCTACTGCAGTTTGCGCGTGAACGAGGCGTGGAGCATCGACTTCACGTTGGTCGAGACCCGAGGCCGATGGTGGGTGTTGTTGATCATAGATCTGAGGTCTCGAATGATCAAAGGGTACGCCCTGTACGAGTCCTTCGGGGCCTGCACGCGTCGCCCGGCGACGGGTGGCGACGTGATCAAGGCGCTGAACAAGAGCATGCATGAGTACGGCAAGCCGGAGATCGTGCACACGGATCGTGGAGGCCAGTTCACGAAAACGGAGTACGCGGAGTATTGCGTGCGCTCTGGCATCGCCCAGAGCATGTGTCTGGGCAAATTCAGCAATCAGACGCACGAGCGAGCGAATCGCACGTTGAAGGATATCCTGGGACAGGTCGTCGAAGACAGGCGTTTGGATTCCTTCGACGAGAGGGATCGCCCGCAGGCGGAGAGGCTGATCGAAGAGGCGGTGAAAATGTATCAATGCGCAGAGAATCGTAACATGAAGACGTGTCCGCACACAGCGGAGAGTACCTTGATCACGTGCAAGGCGAGCCTGGTGGGCGTGCCGCGTTTGGCGAAGACGAGGAGCAGGAATGGCGACAAGGTGAAACTTTACCTTCGCCGAGCGCTCGAAGAGCGTGGGCTGCACGGGGTGCAGGGCTTGTTGGGTTGGTGGATGAACGAGGTGCTGACTCGAACGAATCGCATCGACCAGACGACGCAGCAGCTGCAGAAGCAGGTGAGGGCGCTGAGCGCACTCGTAGGTGCTCGCGAGAGCGAGTTGGCGGCGACGACGAAGAAGGCGGAGAGCGCAGCAGTGGTGGACGTGATGCGAAGTCTCGCGAGTGGAGGCGATGCAGAGGAACAAGACTCAATTGCCGCAATTGCAGGACCCGGCGAAAACTAGTCTTTCTGTGGTGAAGTGCGAGAGTGCGTTGAAGCTGTTCGATGGTCCGGTGAAGTTGTCTAAAGTGGCGCTGAGTTTGTGTGCGCCGCTCGAGCTGTTTCAGAAGGATAAGACGATCGTGCGCGGTTATGTGCAGAGTCCGGCGTACCAACAGCACGTAAAGCACGAGAGGGAAGCGCGTCAGAGGTATGCGACTCGTCGCTTGGTGCCGGACGTGCCGAAGACGCTGGAGAGGTACCTTCTCGTGATCGATTATTTGAAAGCGCAGAGTGTGGAGGAACACGTGAAAGCGCGCCGCATCGTGTGCGTGACAGTCAACATGTTCACGCGCATGCGTGCGTCTAACATTCTGACCCTTCAGGTCAAGCACCTGTCCATGCTCTGCGAACAATTCAAGCTGGAGTATGCGACGAAAGGGCACACGCTCGTGAAACACGACATTCCGGGTTATGCGATCAAATACGCCCGTGAGATGATGCCCTACGCGGCGACGTTGATGATTAACTAGCTTAATCTTAAAGAAACGTTCACTAAAAACATCCAGAAAAAACCCTTCTGCTTCTGGCAACCTCAGAAGGTCCGGACCTAATTTAGTGACCAGTTTCTTCACATTTTCGGGTCGCATGCGACGCTTGTTTTGGTGCTCGCACAGCACCTTCGTCAACACAATCTCAAATAGCGTATGATCACGCTTATCGTCGTATTCCTTCTGCACGACGAACGTCGTGCTGGTGACACCGAGGGTGTCACTACTGTGTCACTTTAGTGACACTTTGAGCTCAAGTAAACTTTATCCAGTATTTAGATATAATGCAGTTTATAAAACCTCGCCCCCCTCACCCTCGCGTGTCCGCGTGTTCTGTTACTACTGTTCGCTTTGCTCACCTACTAGCGTGTTCCACGCTACGCTCGCTTTGCGTTCCACTGCGTTTCACCGCTCGCTTTAAGCGCTCACGTATCGTTCGCTTATCGCTCACTTTGCGTTCCACTGCGTTTCACCGCTCGCTTTAAGCGCTCACGTATCGTTCGCTTATTGCTCGCTTTG